TCATCAAAAAAATGACTGAGATAATCGAGTTAATATATATCGTATAGAAAACGATTCCACTTATAAGAAAGGAGGAAAAATAGACAGTGGCTATTCATTCCACTGCGTCAGATCGATAATCTATCTGCGAATTTCCGTATAGAAAGAAATAGAAAAAATATTCGAAATAAATAGAATATAATAGAATAGATAGAAGAGACAGAATTCAAATACATGGAAAAAAGATTCTGGCTAGATCGTCCGCTTGACAATACTGCCATTTTTGATTTCTATATATATATTAATAATATTTTTAATTTTTGTGGATCCTTTTTCTAAACAAGTAGGAGTGGCGCTCCTCATAAAACTGGATTTAATAAGGAGAGGAGGATTCCTATGATCCAAAGCAAATTCCTAGTCATGGTACTCATTTTTGGTCTCGTAATAATGATTCTCCTATGTTATATATTTTTGCTACGAAAGAAAGAAAGCGAGCTGGTTATCATGCTTGCCCAGATCTATATTTTTCTAAGGCGATTGGAGATGAAAATGCAAGCATTGTTTGTGCAATTCCTTAACCTATTGAACAAAATCCACAATTCCGATTCAATGATCCCCGGATTAGTCAACTTTTGTCTCTCTCGCTATAACAACGACAACGAAAAGAAGATTGTATTTGTAATAAGTAGTTTGGCTGGTTGCTTAGTTGGGCACATTTTCTTCATGATTTTCTTCATGAAGTTGTTGGAATTCATATTGATCATAATCATTTGGGTAAGAAAGAACTTTTTTGAATCGGATAATGACTGAGATAATCGAGTTAATATATATCGTATAGAAAACGATTCCACTTATAAGAAAGGAGGAAAAATAGACAGTGGCTATTCATTCCACTGCGTCAGATCGATAATCTATCTGCGAATTTCCGTATAGAAAGAAATAGAAAAAATATTCGAAATAAATAGAATATAATAGAATAGATAGAAGAGACAGAATTCAAATACATGGAAAAAGATTCTGGCTAGATCGTCCGCTTGACAATACTGCCATTTTTGATTTCTATATATATATTAATAATATTTTTAATTTTTGTGGATCCTTTTTCTAAACAAGTAGGAGTGGCGCTCCTCATAAAACTGGATTCAATAAGGAGAGGAGGATTCCTATGATCCAAAGCAAATTCCTAGTCATGGTACTCATTTTTGGTCTCGTAATAATGATTCTCCTATGTTATATATTTTTGCTACGAAAGAAAGAAAGCGAGCTGGTTATCATGCTTGCCCAGATCTATATTTTTCTAAGGCGATTGGAGATGAAAATGCAAGCATTGTTTGTGCAATTCCTTAACCTATTGAACAAAATCCACAATTCCGATTCAATGATCCCCGGATTAGTCAACTTTTGTCTCTCTCGCTATAACAACGACAACGAAAAGAAGATTGTATTTGTAATAAGTAGTTTGGCTGGTTGCTTAGTTGGGCACATTTTCTTCATGATTTTCTTCATGAAGTTGTTGGAATTCATATTGATCATAATCATTTGGGTAAGAAAGAACTTTTTTGAATCGGATGACGAAGATGAAAATGAAAATAAGTGAAATAGATCAACCTTTACCTATTTCACTTATTCTCTATTTCACTTATTCGACTGGAATGGCAGCGAATCGAACAAAAAAAGTCATCAAAAAAATGACTGAGATAATCGAGTTAATATATATCGTATAGAAAACGATTCCACTTATAAGAAAGGAGGAAAAATAGACAGTGGCTATTCATTCCACTGCGTCAGATCGATAATCTATCTGCGAATTTCCGTATAGAAAGAAATAGAAAAAATATTCGAAATAAATAGAATATAATAGAATAGATAGAAGAGACAGAATTCAAATACATGGAAAAAGATTCTGGCTAGATCGTCCGCTTGACAATACTGCCATTTTTGATTTCTATATATATATTAATAATATTTTTAATTTTTGTGGATCCTTTTTCTAAACAAGTAGGAGTGGCGCTCCTCATAAAACTGGATTCAATAAGGAGAGGAGGATTCCTATGATCCAAAGCAAATTCCTAGTCATGGTACTCATTTTTGGTCTCGTAATAATGATTCTCCTATGTTATATATTTTTGCTACGAAAGAAAGAAAGCGAGCTGGTTATCATGCTTGCCCAGATCTATATTTTTCTAAGGCGATTGGAGATGAAAATGCAAGCATTGTTTGTGCAATTCCTTAACCTATTGAACAAAATCCACAATTCCGATTCAATGATCCCCGGATTAGTCAACTTTTGTCTCTCTCGCTATAACAACGACAACGAAAAGAAGATTGTATTTGTAATAAGTAGTTTGGCTGGTTGCTTAGTTGGGCACATTTTCTTCATGATTTTCTTCATGAAGTTGTTGGAATTCATATTGATCATAATCATTTGGGTAAGAAAGAACTTTTTTGAATCGGATGACGAAGATGAAAATGAAAATAAGTGAAATAGATCAACCTTTACCTATTTCACTTATTCTCTATT